TCATAGTTATTTCGATTGGATGGATCTTAGTAATGGAATAATAAGCCATAATTCATTGGTTGCTTGTATCATTAACCATTTCTTTATTTTTATGCGAGGAGCTTACCATGAATCCACTGATTTCTGCTGCTTCCGTTATTGCTGCTGGATTGGCTGTAGGGCTGGCTTCTATTGGACCTGGAGTTGGACAAGGGACTGCTGCGGGCCAAGCCGTAGAAGGTATCGCGAGACAACCAGAAGCAGAGGGTAAAATACGAGGTACTTTATTGCTTAGTCTGGCTTTTATGGAAGCTTTAACAATTTATGGACTGGTCGTGGCATTAGCGCTTTTATTTGCAAATCCTTTTGTTTAATCCTTGAAATAAATGGGAAAGTCTTATTTTGATCTTTCTTATTTTATTATCTTAGATTTGCCGCTTGATTTTTCAAATTATATCAAGATTTCAATCCTACAATAACTTTAACTTATTCGTTGAGATAATACAATACCCCGTGGGAAGGACTAATTTGAGGATCAGGAATTAGCGGATCCACTCGCTTTTTTCCTTCCCGTTCTCGGTCCAATGGAACCCCCTTTTTTAGTACGCCTTGCAACGAACGAGATATATCGTAATTGATATGATACCTGGCCTGGGACCTAATTATAATTAAGTATTTTTTTTGGGGGGGGAGTTCAATTGAAATTAAATAGATTGAGAAATATGGAAAAAAAGAAAATCAACAAAGGGTGAAGTCATACAAAAAGAACTCTGTTCAATTTAGTCAGTCCTATCTATAAGAGGAGATCATATGAAAAATGTAACCGATTCTTTCGTTTCCTTGGGTCACTGGCCGTCCGCCGGGAGTTTCGGATTTAATACCGATATTTTAGCAACAAATCCAATAAATCTAAGTGTAGTCCTTGGTGTATTGATTTTTTTTGGAAAGGGAGTGTGTGCGAGTTGTTTATTTCAAGAATAAGCTGGATCTAACCAGCTGCACTTTTTTCTTTATAACTAGGAAAGAAAGGTGCACGATCCCGCGAATTACTTCTGAATCAATTCAGAAATCATATGTACGAACCGTAGCATTTCGTGATTCGTTGGTAAATACACTTTGATTCTCTATTAACCAATAATATGGGGCCCTAAACATGGTTAAAGCTAAATTGTTTGAAGTCTGGGCGCAACATTGGTGTTCTTTCTACCACTATGTTAGTATGGCGAGAGTTTCAAAACGAATCCTTGCATTTTATCCGATATAGAACACTCATATCGATAAAATGATTTGTGAACCTTTTATTGTTACTGAAAAACGGGAATCCCCTCCTTTTTTTATCCAATGCGGAATCGACGACCTATGTATAAAGTAAGCGGAATTTTTTGGATTTGAATAAAAAAAAAAAGAAACAACTTTGCCGATAATTACAGATTTTTTGTCTGGTCGGAAGAGTCCTCCGAATATTCTGGTCTTGGATCAATGATCCGTTTCAATATTTTTGAATCCGAACAGAAAAGAGAGGATAAGCTCATTATATTATATATATAAAAAAAAATATAAATAAAAAAGTGATACGGGAATGCCCCATAAGTAAGTGAGCGTGAGAGCCAAATGAATCGAAAGATTCCTGTTTGGTTCGGGAAGAGGTCATGGAATTGTTAAAATTAATTGTAATGGGAAGATAATCTACTTTCATTAAGTGATTTATTAGATAATCGAAAACAGAGAATCTTGAGTACTATTCGAAATTCAGAAGAGCTACGCAAAGGGTCCATTGAAAGGCTGGAAAAGGCCAAGGCCCGCTTACGAAAAGTGAAAATAGAAGCGGATGAGTTTCGAGTGAATGGATATTCCGAGATAGAACGAGAAAAATTGAATTTGATTAATTCAACTTATCAGAATTTGGAACGATTAGAAAATTACAAAAATGAAACCATTCAGTTTGAACAACAAAGAGCGATTAATCAAGTCAGACAACGCGTTTTTCAACAAGCCTTACAAGGAGCTCTAGGAACTCTGAATAGTTGTTTGAACAACGAGTTACATTTACGCACTATCGGTGCTAATATTCGTATGTTTGGGGCGATGAAAGAAATAACTGATTAGTCCTTCTACTGTAGGTATTATTTATTGATTTTTCCTTTGCTTCTGAAAAAGAATTAAGCAAGACTCATGGCAACCCTTAGAGCCGACGAAATTAGTAATATTATCCGTGAACGTATTGAGCAATATAATAGAGAAGTCAAGATTGTGAATACTGGCACCGTACTTCAAGTAGGTGATGGCATTGCTCGTATTCATGGTCTTGATGAAGTAATGGCAGGTGAATTAGTAGAATTTGAAGAGGGTACAATAGGCATTGCTCTTAATTTGGAATCCAATAATGTTGGTGTTGTGTTAATGGGTGACGGTTTGATGATACAAGAGGGAAGTTCTGTAAAAGCAACAGGAAGAATTGCTCAGATACCAGTGAGCGAGGCTTATTTGGGTCGTGTTATAAATGCTCTTGCTAAACCTATTG